CTATTTGATTTCTTTTATATCTTCTTTCATCTCTATCGGATACCCATATTTTGTCCAATCCGAAATGATTTTATCACTTCTGTATTCCCAATTCAATATAGATGGATATATACCACATATATATATATATTATGCCCCTCTTTATATCATTTTTATCATACAATTTGGAATACTCGAACGGTCGATTCTTTTTTTTTTTTCGTCTTAGTTTTCACCTTTCCGAATGAAAACAGGGGAATGTTTCATTATGATCTGGATTGGGCCTTTTTCTTTCTTTCATTTTTTTTTTATTCTTATCTTTTTACTATCGAATTTATAATTACTTAATTATAATAACTTAAAAAAAATTCACTTTTTAAAATAAAATCCAATTTTTTTCGAATTCTATAAATCTAGACATATTAAATTTAAATCTTAATGTACAAGAATATTGTAATCTAATTTTTAGAAAATGAAAATATAAAATTCGAAAATGGAATTTATTAGAAATATATTTATTAGAAATATATTCTATTTATTTTATTCTATTTATATTATATAATATAATAATGTATTATATTTAGAATATAATGTATATATATTTATAATGTATAATAGTAGAATCAAAATATTAAAAAAAAAAAAAGAAAATCTTACTATTTAATTAAGATGAAGATATTGATTATTGATAAATATAACATATATTTGATAACTAGATCAAAATAGATTCTGATTCTATCAATCGTTATCTTAAATTTGTTATGTTTTTTATGTCCTAGAATATAAAATATTTCATATTTATTTGAAATTCTATTCTATATTTTCATATTCATTATGAATAGCTAAGAACAAACAGTTAAGAAATAAAATCTCAGGAGTTTATGGAACTCCTATGCATGCGAAATTTCTGTTATGTGAGCCCGCTTAGCTCAGAGGTTAGAGCATCGCATTTGTAATGCGATGGTCATCGGTTCGATTCCGATAGCCGGCTTTTCTCTATTTGATTTTTTTTGTTTATGATAATGGCTTTTTGAAATCAAAAAAAATGGAAAAGACTTTTTGTCCTTTCTTTTTACAAGAGTCATCGATCTATTATGTCGTAGCAACTTCCAATTATGAATAAAAATTGGAGGAGTTCGATCTCTGTATAAGAAATCAAGAGAAGAACCCCCTTTTTTGATTTTATATATACAATAAGGTTCGGATATTGATATAATTCATCTAATTCCTCTTTGTCGTACAATACTTTAGTAGATTTCGCTTCATTTATCATATTCATATTGATCATTTAGTTTAGTTTTAATTTAGGTTTATGAAATTAAAAAAAGGAGTCTTTATGTCGCGTTACAGAGGGCCTCGTTTCAAAAAAATACGCCGTCTGGGGGCTTTACCGGGACTAACTAGTAAAAGGCCTAGAGACGGAAGCGATCTTAGAAAACAATCGCGCTCCGGTAAAAAATCTCAATACCGTATTCGTTTAGAAGAAAAACAAAAATTGCGTTTTCATTATGGTCTTTCAGAACGACAATTGCTTAAATACGTTCGTATCGCCAGAAAAGCTAAAGGGGCAAGCGGTCAGGTTTTACTACAATTACTTGAAATGCGTTTGGATAACATACTTTTTCGATTGGGTATGGCTTTGACTATTCCTCAAGCCCGCCAATTAGTTAACCATAGACATGTTTTAGTTAATGGTCGTATGGTAGATATACCAAGTTATCGCTGCAAATCCCAAGATATTATTACATCGAGGGATGAACAAAAGTCTCGAGCTCTGATTCAAAATTGTCTTGATTCATCCCCCCGTGAGGAATTACCAAAACATTTGACTCTTCACCCATTCCAATATAAAGGATTAGTCAATCAAATAATAGATAGTAAATGGGTTGGTTTGAAAATCAATGAATTGCTAGTTGTAGAATATTATTCTCGTCGGACTTAAACCTAACCTAACTAAAATAAGAAAATAAATCTCAAAATAGAAAAAATAGAATAAGGGTTAAGGTTTCGAATAATTCCCCTCGCGTCTAAGTAAAGGAACCAACAAAAAAAAGGGTAAGGAGTTTGATCCGGGGATTTTCCCCCCATTCATGTATCATAGACATGGATCGGGTATGAAAATTGGAATCTCTTGACCACTCTTTCCAGTATTTTCCGTATCGCAGAAATTAGGAATAGAGAATCCATATCAAAGAAAGATAATGGGATCTATTGTTATTTGATACAATGGGGTCAGTAACATTGGTGAATTAGGTAAAGAAAGGTGCGGAAAGAGAGGGATTCGAACCCTCGGTAAACAAAAGTCTACATAGCAGTTCCAATGCTACGCCTTGAACCACTCGGCCATCTCTCCGACATAATGATTATGGCCAGAAATCGAGTGAATAGTGAGTCATTCATATTCGATTTTTTTGTATAGGTACAGGTACATACAATGAATTCTAACTATAAAAATAGAAAAACTTTTTATCAAAAAAAAACCTCCCCGCGAAGGCAGTAGGATAAATTGGAATGAGTCTGTTTTTACGTTATTTCGTACTGTACAATTTCTCTGTTTGTGGGATTATTTTCTCACGAGAGGTAATTAAATTATAGAATGGATTACTACCTATGCCTAGACTTGTGATAACGAGATCTCTGATAAATGGAAATTTTATCGATAAGACCTTTTCAATTGTAGCCAATATCTTATTACGAATAATTCCGACAACTTCAGGAGAAAAAGAGGCATTCACCTATTACAGAGATGGTGCGATTTGATTATTTTTGTTTATTTATTGCTCTTAGTCTTAGGAGAAAGACACATTCTTCGGACAGAAAGAAAAAAAAAATCTACGCTTGCTGAAGGTGAAGTTTGTAAATAAAACAATTAATTCCTTCTGTCGTGTATCCCCGATTAATGCAGCTTCATATGCTTCAATCTTCGATTTATAGTATTAAGCGAAAGGTTATACCTATACTTATGGGTTAAATCAACCCTACTCCACAAGTACCAATAGGCGGCATGGGGGAAGAAGCACTACGCCTGGGAATCAACAACAAGAAAACTTTGTTAAATATTATCCCTATTCCTTATCGGATCTGGATCGGGACTAACAAGAATGGTTGGGACAACAAACATCCATCTCGTTCGTATTTTGGATACCCGTATAACCATCGAAGACTGTTGAAGTGACTAATTCCTGGAAATTAAGCGGCGTTGAAGACAAAGAAATTGTTGGAGTTACCCTTTTTTTATCCAGTACCAACATACTTAATGTTAAGAAAAAATATTTTACAGGACAGGAAGGTTGGCTAGAGATTTCTTGTAAAAACACTAGCCCTGCTCAGTTTATAATGAGAATATTGCAATCTTTTTTGATTCTATGTATCTTTATCATTATACACATAAAGATAAGGGAGGAGCCGTATGAGATGAAAATCTCACGTACGGTTCTGGAACGGAGATTTTTTGAAACGAATGACGACCGTAACGGATGTCGGCTCAATCCGAAGGAAATTATGCGGAAGCTTTACAGAATTATTATGAAGCTATGCGACTAGAAATTGATCCCTATGATCGAAGTTATATACTTTATAACATAGGCCTTATCCACACAAGTAACGGGGAACATACGAAAGCTTTGGAATATTATTTTCGGGCACTAGAACGAAACCCGTTCTTACCACAAGCTTTTAATAATATGGCCGTGATCTGTCATTACGTGCGACTATCTCCACTATAGAAAGAAAAAAAAGAAATAGCAAATCCGCTAATAACTACTAGAAAAAAAATAGGCTTTCTACATATATATCGTCCAAAAAAACGATTTTTATCAGCTGTAGCAAAGAAAGAAACTTCATAGAAGTCGAAATATGAAGAAATAGATATGATATGCCTAGCTACTTTATTCTATGGATAAAGGATCTAATTGGTAGAGGAAGCACCGTAAAGATCAATTAACGAGGTTTTGAGCCGATACAACGATACAATAAGAACTGCTTACTTATATCAGGATATAAAAATTAGGAATCCACTTATGTAATAGAGTCGATCCCCTAAGGTTGGTTTTGAGCAGCGGTGTAGTATCAGATCCCAAAGATAGTAAGTCTTTTCTTTCTTATGAAGAAAAGTCTTTTTCAAAGATTCTATAGAAATTTATATATCATTCATTAGCATATATGAAAATATATTAATATATATCATATATGATGAAAGTATACGATATATGAAACCGAGATAGTTACCTTTCAGAAAATTTTCATGAGAGTGGAAATGCCAATCCTTTATTCTTATGTTTATTCTTATGAAGGTAGGAGAAAAGATAAAACTAGAAAACTGATTCCATTTTTTATTAATCAAAATTCAAGTTTGAAACTCATGTAATTAACCCCTTTTCTTTTGGTTAACTCGAAAAAAAACAGAATAGATCTAATCTACTACTCTATAAGAAATCTCATTCAATTAGATATGGTCAATTAAAAAAAACGATGGCATGACATCAAAAGAATTGACTTCTGAGCCGTATGAGGCAGGAAACTCTCAAGTACGGTTCTAAGGGAAGGAGTTTACCCACCTATTCCGACCGCGGAGAACAGGCCATTCGACAGGGAGATTCTGAAATTGCGGAGGCTTGGTTCGATCAAGCCGCTGAGTATTGGAAACAAGCTATAGCCCTTACTCCCGGTAATTATATTGAAGCACAGAATTGGTTGAAGATCACAGGGCGTTTCGAATAAGAAAAGAAAACTTTGTTATTATATTATTTGATTTAGTTTAGTTAATATTTTCTATTTTTGATTTCTATTTTGATTTTCTATTTGTTTGTTATAATTAATTGTTTATTGTCCCCATCAGTCAAATAAAACGGATCATTTCTCTAGGAACAACCAATCAAAGAATTTCATTATATCCCTTCTACTTCTAAAATTGCGTTCTATTTTGTCTGGTATTTCGTAGGGATGATACCCGGATACAGTAGAGAATTGTATTTTTCGGCTATTCAAACTAATAAAAAGAGACCTTCGGATGACGACTAAAT